GGCAGATAGATAAGGACATATATCTGCAAGGCCCGATCAATAGTTCAAGTCACACACTCCCATAATCCATTTTATCTTCGGAAAATTCACTTCAACTATGAGTGTCAAAAAAATAATACATTTTTGTAGAGTTGAAGAGAAATATCCCAATACATGTCTTATTTTTTTTTCAATAATCCATATTTGTAGCAATGAAATACTAGTGTTCCTACCCCAAGTGATAGATGATTGATTCCAAGATGGTATATATTCTTTATAAAGGACCAGAAATACCTTGCTTACGTATCATTGGGAAGTGCATTAACATAAATACGGCGGTAAGAAGAGGTAATACAAAAGTGTGTAAACTATAAAAACGAGTCAAAGTGGATTGTCCTACACTAGCACTTCCGCGTAATAACTCTACCAGAGGCGAGCCTATTACAGGAATAGCGTCTGGTACGCCTGTTACAATTTTGACTGCCCAATAACCAATTTGGTCCCGAGGTAAGGAATAACCAGTTACACCAAAAGATGCGGTCAATACACCCAAAACCACACCTGTAACCCAAGTCAATTCACGAGGTTTTTTAAAGCCGCCGGTGAGATACACGCGAAATACGTGCAGGATCATCATTAGGACCATCATACTTGCCGACCATCGATGAACTGATCGGATTAACCAACCAAAATTAGCTTCAGTCATTATATATTGAACAGAAGCAAAGGCCTCCGTAACGGTCGGACGATAATAAAAAGTCATAGCAAACCCGGTAGCTACTTGTACTAAAAAACAAGTAAGCGTAATTCCCCCTAGACAATAAAATATGTTGACGTGAGGAGGAACATATTTACTAGTTATATCATCGGCAATTGCCTGAATCTCAAGACGTTCTTCGAACCAATCATAGATTTTATTGAGATAGGTAAATCAAGGGGACCCCCCCGGAGAACCGTATATGAAAATTTCATCTCGTACGGCTCAAACAGAAACACCCAAATACTAGTTCTAACGGATGTGTGTAATATAAAGTTTGAAATTTATTAATTCTATGATTTATGATTCAATTTTTTTTTGAAGATACTAAAGAATAAAAATCCGAAAGCTCTTCTTTGTGGTTATAATGCCAAAAAATCAAGTCGGCTCATTCGTCTATATATTGATCGTTATAGGCCTCTTGAATCTTCTATTTACCTATTTTCTTTGGTGTTATTTATGTGTAATGCGGCTTTACTGCTGTTTTCTTTATTATTGATAGGAATTCTCTTGTTAAGACCCTATGAATTGATTAAAACCTCAGATTCATACTAAAACCACGATGATTCAATAAAACCCTTTCAAACTAAGTCTAAGTCCCAAAATTCCCTGAGTAAGAACCATTGGATCATCACTTATTCAATGAATAGATATAATGACTAAAAATCCAAACCAAAGAAACCTTTGTTTTGTCCTTTGATCAAAATAAGCATAAACGAAAGTTTGAAAGAATAAAAATATTTCTATTTATAACTTCTAACTCTTTGAAAAAATTTTTTGAAGTCCGGACACGAGGTCTGACTATTAAATATGAATCATAGTTCTAATAGTAATCTATTTCATATATTCCGTGCTCCAGATACTAGAATGAATATCCGACGAAGTAAAACCATCTCTATCAAGATGACAGACCCATTCTCTGTACTATCCATAGGATCATTTATACCAAGTCACACACTCATATTCCGGAAATACAGAAACAAAGAAATTCCACGGTCAAACTACCAAAATAGAATGGGATAAAAATAAGAAACCTAAACGCTTCACTTTGTATTGAAAAAGCCAGTTAATGGTTCTTGGGAATCTAATTCATTGAAATTCCATCCAGTAAAATGGAAGAATTATAAATCTCCAAAATAATAGATAGGAATATCGCGAATAGAGCCATTGCGAGACCCATCAAAGGAGTAGTTCCCCACCCAGGAGCTACTTTACCATATTCTGAATTCAATGGTTTCAATAAACTCCCCGCATTAGTTCGTTTTGGGCGGCCAGATCTAGAACTACCTTCAACGGTTTGTGTAGCCATAATATTTTATATTCAGTAAGATCTGTTGACTTTGTATACCATTCCGTTGTAAATAAATGATCTTATCATAGATCCATTGTGGTCTTAAAACTTTATAATGTCTTAAAACTATATAATCATGGAAACAGCAACCCTAGTTGCCATCTTTTTATCTGGTTTACTTGTAAGTTTTACTGGGTACGCCTTATATACTGCTTTTGGGCAACCCTCTCAACAACTAAGAGATCCATTCGAGGAACACGGGGACTAGTTGAAGTACGGATCCTCCCAATATTGGGAGGATCCGTACTTCAATTGAGATAATGACAAATCATTTCACCTTTTTAGTTGGAACTTTAGGCGGGTCTCGAAAAAAGATAGCGAAAAAAATTATTCCTAGAGTTGAGACTAAAAGGAATGTATAAACCAATGCTTCCATAGATTCGATCGTGGTTTACAATTATAGCTTCCATACCTGTTTATTTGGGATCGCCTCCCGGATAAATAAAGAACAAGAGTCAAAGAAAAGGCAGTGATTCAAATCAAGATTTATCTGGTACCCCATCTAAAAATCACAAAAAGAAAATAAAAATGAAAAGTAACAAGTAACAAAGCATATTGTATCAGACTACTTGTCTTCTTGTAGTTGGATCTCCAAGTTTTTGGAATGCTCCAAATTCCACTTGAGCATCTAAATCTGGATCAATACCAGCAAAAACATCTCGAAACAAGGTTCTAGCACCATGCCAAATGTGTCCGAAGAAGAAGAGCAAAGCAAACGAAGCATGTCCAAAAGTAAACCAACCCCGTGGACTGCTACGAAAAACACCATCGGATTTCAAAGTAGCACGATCTAATTCAAAAATCTCACCCAATTGAGCACGTCTAGCATATTTTTTCACAGTAGCGGGATCGCTATAACTGACTCCGTTGAGTTCGCCGCCATAGAACTCGACAGTTACACCTACTTGTTCGACACTATATTTAGATTCCGCCCTTCTAAAAGGAACATCGGCTCTAACAATTCCGTCTCCGTCTACCAAAACAACCGGAAATGTTTCAAAAAAAGTAGGCATACGACGTACAAAAAGTTCGCGCCCCTCTTTATCTCTAAAGATAGGATGTCCTAACCACCCAACAGCTATTCCATCCCCGTTGTCCATTGAGCCCGCTCTGAATAACCCCCCCTTTGCCGGATTATTGCCGATGTAATCATAAAAAGCTAGTTTTTCGGGAATTTTAGACCAAGCTTCAGATAAACTTTGATTTTCAGCCAACCCAGCACCAATTCTTCGATATATTTCTTGTTGGAAGTATCCTTGATCCCATTGATAACGAGTGGGACCAAATAATTCAATCGGGGTAGTTGCTGAACCATACCACATAGTTCCAGCAACTACAAAAGCGGCAAAAAAGACAGCAGCAATACTACTGGAAAGGACGGTTTCAATATTTCCCATACGTAATCCTTTGTATAGGCGTTGAGGTGGACGTACACTAAGATGGAATAGACCCGCCAATATGCCCAAGGTCCCTGCTGCAATATGATGAGAGGCTATTCCTCCCGGAACAAAAGGATCAAAACCCTCCACACCCCACGCTGGATTTACGGATTGTACCCTTCCAGTTAGTCCATAAGGATCGGACACCCATATTCCAGGACCATACAATCCTGTTACATGAAATGCACCAAAACCAAAGCAAGCCACCCCTGATAGAAATAAATGAATTCCAAAGATCTTAGGCAAATCCAAAGAGGGTTTTCCTGTACGTTCATCAGTAAATATTTCTAGATCCCAATACACCCAATGCCAGATAGCTGCCAAAAAGCACAAGCCCGAAAACACAATATGTGCCCCGGCCACACCTTCGTAACTCCAAATACCCGGATTCGTTACAGTACCCCCTGTGATACTCCAACCGCCCCATGAATTGGTTATTCCTAAACGAGTCATGAAGGGTATAACGAACATACCCTGTCTCCACATTGGATCAAGAACAGGATCAGAAGGATCAAAAACCGCTAATTCGTATAGAGCCATCGAACCGGCCCAACCAGCAACCAGAGCTGTATGCATTATATGGACAGAAATCAAACGACCGGGATCATTCAATACGACGGTATGAACACGATACCAAGGCAAACCCATGGAAATACCCCTTTATCAATGAAAAATAGACACAATGTAACTTTATTGCATTGGAAAAAACTATGCTGTGGACCCTCTTTTTAGTGGATTATCTTGGGGAAAGAATTAATATTTCTTTGATTTGTTTGATTCTTTTCAATTACTTTTAGTAATAATGAAACTATTTTGTTCGTAGGAACAAAAAGAAGCAGATCTATTCTACACCCGATAAGTACCAATACGCAATGGTAGGGGAGTTGATACCATTTTATATGAGTGAATGCATATATATATTTGTTCATCATTCAAAGGACTTATTTGTAATAATTTTCCTTTATTCATTTTGTCTTCTTTATCTTTTTTTATAAACTTAGTCAATCTATGGATAAAATATGATAAAGGGATAAAATATGATAAAGGCCAATATTAGTAGGACACTAAATCCATTGTTACGCTTTCACATCAAAGTGAGATATAGTACTTAATTTTTCTTTTATTTAATGCCTATTGGTGTTCCAAGAGTACCTTTTCGAAGTCCTGGAGAGGAAGATGCATTGTGGATTGACATATAGTGCGACTTGTCAGATATATTGGGTCATATGGTATTTCCCCATTCTCTTCCCCGATCGAGATATCCTCCCCTTCGCCCAAGAAAGATTTATTGAATTATCAAAAATTTGGAGCGTGAAGTTCAATTAGATCCATTTTTTCGGGAGGGTATACAGATTAATATTATCAATTAGAATAATTTATGGTTATCTTGGTTAGGCCAATAAAATGAAGTATCCAGGCTCCGTTTAGAAAAAAACCGGTAAAAAATCTATTTATGATTACTATTTCTATCATATTCTATTTCTTTATATATTTATAATAGAAGTGATCTCAAACTGGTAATCAATCGAGTAATATGATGAATGCATTGAATATCTGTTGTAAGACATGAAATAAATTGTAAAAAGGAAGTCGTAGCAAAAGGACGTGGTATTGGGGCATTTGTCATATATGTGCAAATCCAAATCGGGCGGATCTTTACTCGGAGTAGAGCATAAACCTAAAAAAATTGAAGAAGCCCATTCAGGAACAAGAAAATTACATCGCGATTGAGATTGTATCTCGATGAAACAATACATCAATGAAAAGTTAGTTAGATAAATTTAGTAATTTTTTTTTATAGATAAACAAAACAGGCCAAAACCCATCTTTTTTGAAAAATGAAAGAAAAGCCCCTTTTTATAAGTTAAAAGCCTGGTATGAAAAAAAAAAAATAAATAAAAAAATAAAAGAAAGCGCTAGAATCTACATCTACACATTGATTCTTTTTTTTTTTTCGTTATTTTTGTTGAACCGTATGCATCAAAAGGTGCATGTACGGTTTCTAAGGGATACAACTTTATCCCAATCAACCGACTTTATCGAGAACGATTACTTTTTTTAGGCCAAGGGGTTGATAACGAGATCTCGAATCAACTTATTGGTCTTATGGTATATCTCAGTATAGAGGATGATACCAAAGATCTATATTTGTTTATAAATTCTCCTGGCGGATGGGTAATACCCGGAGTAGCTATTTATGATACTATGCAATTTGTGCGACCAGATATACAGACAATATGCATGGGATTAGCCGCTTCAATGGGATCTTTTATTCTGGTCGGAGGAGAAATTACCAAACGTCTAGCATTCCCTCACGCTTGGCGCCAATGAGTTTTTTATTTGATTTGAGAGAAAAAAGAAGACTATGCCTTCGCGCTATATGAAATATGAATATTAAGTAATAATAGCATGGCACTTCGAATTCGATATGATAAATTTTTTTAACCCTTAAATTATGTATCGAAAGAGTAGTATGAGATAAAAGGTATTTCCGATTTTATCTAATCTATCGGGAGGCCTATTTCAGCGTCACAAACTTTTTTGTTTTCACGCCGGGAGGCTCTTAACAATATTTAGGTTATGAAAGAATATGAAAATAAAAAAAATCTTGTTTTTTTATTTGAAAAAAAAAAAAAAAAGAAACTTTGGGATTGCTAAATAACAGACGAAATAAATATATAAAGCAACGGAGCCATCATAGTATTTTTGAACTACTCCAAAAACAAAAAGAAGGGTGGTTATTGGATCATTTACCAACCCGAGTCTGATAGACCCTATATTTAATTTATTTGATATTTAAGTAAGGTAAAAACGAATTCCATTATAGAGCCGTATGCAATGCGTAAAAGATGCCTGTACGGTTGTTCAATTATATATTTTATTATTCCACCTTATCATCATGCGAGATAGAATAAACATTTATTATGTTATATCATCAGGGTAATGATCCATCAACCTGCTAGTTCTTTTTATGAGGCACAGACGGGAGAATTTATCTTGGAAGCGGAAGAACTTTTGAAGCTGCGCGAAACCATCACAAGGGTTTATGTCCAAAGGACAGGCAAACCCTTATGGGTTGTATCCGAAGATATGGAAAGAGATGTTTTTATGTCAGCAACAGAAGCCCAAGCTCATGGAATTGTTGATCTTGTAGCGACTGAATAAAAAAGAAAAAATAACAAAAATTTCAGACGAATTGGTGATTTGAGATTTTATCTTCTTACCGGATTTAATATTCTATTCATTAATCTATTAATATAGAAATAAAATAATTCATAATCATCCGGTTAAGATCGATCTAAACCAGCCCATTATGTATATGATTCAATATGCCAACTATTAAACAACTTATTAGAAACACAAGACAGCCAATCAGAAATGTCACGAAATCCCCCGCTCTTGGGGGATGTCCTCAGCGACGAGGAACATGTACTAGGGTGTATGTGCGACTCGTTCAGATCATGGGCTAGGACAAAAGAAAGAAAACAATTGATCCAGTATCAACGATCAGTACCAGTGAATAGACTAGAATGGAAGAACTCCATTCAATATCTAAAAATAAAAAAGATCTATCCTTCTATTGTGGTATCAAATGTATGGTTTCCGTTGGTGCAAATCCAATCAACTCCGTTTTAAATTTAAGATGAGAAAGAATTCTCCATTGATAGCAAATGATATCCATTAAGCAGGGGAAATACTATTTTAAAAAGCAGAAAAATTATGCCTTACTCTTGCAAGAACGGACTAACAGGGTCAGCTACTCAGCTAATCTTCATAATTAAATACCGTTACTGTATAAGTAGATCTCATTGTGAAAGACCTCGTACTGGATAATTATGGGTAGAGCCAAAGAGTGTGAACTGTACAAGTTAACAATAACATTGATTAAATGAAAGAAGGGCTCCGGTGTATAGAGAGGACCTCACCGTTTAAGAAGTAACCATAGAAACGATGGAACCCACTATATCCATTTATATTTACTACTTTTATGTGTTTTTGATACCTAATATCAATACAATTTTTTCTAGGCATTTCACCTAGAAAAAAAAAAAAAAAAAAATCGTGGTCGGGAAGGTTATAGTAGCAAAAGCCATTGGAATTAAAATTTTATACATTGGAAGAATCCGTTTTGTTATTAATAGACTAGGATACGGGAAGGGAATAACTGAAAGAAAGGAAATCGATTAGTTATTCATCAAAGTTTCATTTATTCAATGACCAGAATTAAACGAGGGTATATAGCTCGAAGACGTAGAACAAAAATTCGTTTATTTGCATCAACCTTTCGAGGGGCTCATTCAAGACTTACTCGTACTATTACTCAACAGAAAATAAGAGCTTTGGTTTCGGCTCATCGGGATAGAGGTAGACAAAAGAGAGATTTTCGTCGGTTGTGGATCACTCGGATAAATGCAGTAATTCGCGAGAATAAAGTATACTTCAGTTATAGTAAATTTATACACAATCTGTACAAGAGACAGTTACTTCTTAATCGTAAAATACTTGCACAAATAGCTATATTAAATAAGAGTTGTCTTTATATGATTTCCAATGAGATCATAAAATAAAGAGATTGGAAGGAATCCGTTGGAATAGTTTAAATGGAGTTCCCTGGAGAATGAACTCTGGGAAGGTAGAGTAGAAATTAGTATGATAAAATATGATAAAGTCATCAAAATGAAGAAAGACGTTAAATAAAAAATATTTATTCCTCTTCTCCCATTTTTTTTCTTACGACAGGACATTTCGATTTTACGATTTTTCGAACAAAAAAAAAAAAGTCAATCCGCATTTGAGTTTGGATTGGAATTTTATTTTGATTCAATTCAATTGAAGAGTCAACCTATTTTTTTCTGGTTCTAAGACCAGCAGCTCTAGCGGTTGACTCGCTTCTTTCAAATTGTTTCTCATTATTAAGAAAAGGTAACGGAGATAAAATACGAGCTTGTTTTATAGCAATAGTAATTAATCGTTGTTGTTTTAAGGTCAATCTATTCACCCGTCTAGATAATATTTTTCCTTGTTCGCTAATAAATCGACTAATTAAACTCATGTTTCTATAATCAATTCGATCCCCCGATTGGATCGGAGGCAAACGCCTACGAAAAGATCGCTTAGATTTAAGAAAGATTCGCTTGGATTTATCCATGGTTTGTTTATTCCTTATCCTGAAAATCCCAATCCTATTTCTTAATTCTATATCATCTTTGATCCGATCGAAATAGGATTTGGTTTGTTTCTATTTATTTGTTTCTATTTAAATAAATTAAAAAATAAATTATATATATATATTGTTATATATAATATGTAATTTTTCATCTTCCTTGGAAGACTGACACACGAGCGATCGGTTCGATCTATTTCTTTATCTCCCCATGAATCGTATGTTTGTAACAACAGGGACAGAATTTTCTCAATTCCAATCGACTAGGCGTATTGTGTCGATTCTTTTGAGTAATATATCTGGAAATGCCCATTGATTCCTTATTAACACGATTTCGAACACAACTGGTACATTCCAAAATAACCGTTACTCGGACATCTTTACCCTTAGCCATGAACCTCCTTTGGTTTTTGATTCACTCAATTCTTTAATTTTCCGACCCGAAGCAAGGAAGAAGAAAGGACACAAAAATAGAAGCAGGTAACTCGAAATCAAATTATGAAATAAATATTTTGTTGCAATCAATATAGTAATAAATAATAAGTAATATAATGATTTCTAACTATATTTATAATTTTTAATTGCCAATTGCCGTCCAGTATTTCATTTTCAGTTAAGTATCTTGTATGATATTGTTGCCCCAACCACCGCATTTCCGTTCTATTATTAATTTAATTTGAGCCTGAGCCCGAGTTCATAGTTTCACTGAGGGTGAAACCGCTTTTTCTTTGTTTTTTTTTTTTTTAGAAAGAATAAGTAAAAAAAGAAAAAAAGAAAAAACAAAGAAAAAAAGGAGGGAGGGGTAGGGATTAGTTACAGATATTTGATTGTATCTCTAATCTTCTTCCCCCTTCCCATATCAATAGCTAGAATGAAAAAAAGGGGAATATCAACGCATCCGGAAAAAAACGATTGATCTCTATCAATAAACCTGCTAAAGACCCGAACCATAGAGTACTTACTACCGGTGCCACGGAGAGATATGTTTTTAGATCTCGCATTTTAAAAACTCCTCTTTCTGTATTCGTTATTGTAATTTTATTGTAATTTGTAATACCTAATGGTAATACATATATGACCGTATGTGTATATGTAGTTAATGACTTACCACTTGTACGCGGAGTTCCTAATTCAAATTGAAATGTACAAAATAGATATTTATTTAAAGAAAAAAATACGTCCATTTCCGCCTTAAATTCCTAAAAAATATTAATTTTTTGTGGTAGATTTCATATTTATTTCATACTTTATATAAGTCTTTTACCTTTATATAAGTCTTTTACCATATTATATGTTTGTTATATGATATA